ATAAATCAAATACATGCATTAAGATACGAAGGCTTCTTATTCCACAACAACGAAAGCACTTTTTCATTCTTTCATATACTAGGGGATTCCGCTTGGAAAAGAAAATGTCCCATACTAATGGATTCGGATCCATAACCATGGGTTCCCATGCACGAGATCTTGTAGCACTTACCAATGAGGTCCTATCAATTAGTATTACACAAAAGAAATCAATTATAGACACTAATACAATTAGATCAGCTCTTCATAGACAAACTTGGGATTTGCGATCCCAGGTAAGATCCGTTCAGGATCATGAGATCCTTTTCTATCAGATAGGAAGGGCTGTTGCACAAAATGTACTTCTAAGTAATTGCTCCATAGATCCTATATCTATCTATATGAAGAAGAAATCATGTAAGGAAGGGGATTCTTATTTGTCCAAATGGTACTTCGAACTTGGAACGAGCATGAAGAAATTAACGATACTTCTTTATCTTTTGAGTTGTTCTGCCGGATCGGTCGCTCAAGATCTTTGGTCTCCACCCGGACCCGATGAAAAAAATTGGATCACTTCTTATGGATTCGTTGAGAATGATTCTGATCTAGTTCATGGCCTATTAGAAAGCGCTCTGGTGGGATACTCACGGACAGAATGCAGTCAGTTTGATAATGATCGAGTGACATTGCTTCTTCGGTCCGAACCAAGGAATCAGTTAGATATGATGCAAAATGGATCTTGTTCTATCGTTGATCAGAGATTTCTATATGAAAAATACGAATCGGGGTTTGAAGAAGGGGAAGGAGAAGGAACCCTCGACCTGCAACAGATAGAGGAGGATGAGGATTTATTCAATCACATAGTTTGGGCTCCTAGACTATGGCGCCCTCATGGCAATCTATTTGATTGTATCGAAAGGCCCAATAAATTGGGATTTCCCTATTGGGTCAGGTCATTTCGGGGCAAGCGGATCATTTATCATAAAGAGGATGAGCTTCAAGAGAATGATTCGGAGTTCTTGCAGAGTGGAACCGTGCAGTACCAGACACGAGATAGATCTTCCAAAGAACAAGGGTTTTTTCGAATAAGCCAATTCATTTGGGACCCTGCAGATCAATTCTTTTTCCTATTCAAAGATCAGCCCTTTGTCTCTGTGTTTTCACGTCGAGAATTTTTTGCAGATGAAGAGATGTCAAAGGGACTTATTACTTCCCAAACAAATCCTCCTACATCTATATATAAACGCTGGTTGATCAAGAATACGCAAGAAAAGCACTTCGAATTGTTGATTCATCGCCAGAGATGGCTTAGAACTAATACTAATAGTTCATTATCTAATGGATCTTTCCGTTCTAATACTCTATCCGAGAGTTATCAGTATTTATCAAATCTGTTCCTATCTAATAACGGAACGCTATTGGATCAAATGACAAAGACATTGTTGAGAAAGAGATGGCTTTTCCCGGATGAAATGAAACATTTGATTCATGCACCAGGAGAAAGATTTCCCATTCCTTAGCCGGAAAGATATGTGGCCGTGAAAGAGGGATTAAGTGGAACAGAATTGACCGGGTGGTAGAGTCGTGGAAACACTTGTTTATTCCATATTTTGGACCTTAGCTCCATGGAGCAATATGCTACTGCTGAAACATGGAACAATTGAAATCTTAGATCAAAACACTATGTATGGATGGTATGAACTGCCTAAACAATAATTCTGGAACGGCGAACAACCAGAACCTATTACTCACTACATCAAACAATTTCCATTAATGAAACATGTAAATCCATTGGAAAATAAAAAATGCGCATGTCCGATGAAATGGTTGTTGCTATCTGCTCCAATAACGAATCATTGGTTTAACTGAATAACTAAATAAAATAGATAGACCTTTCTCTTCGTCTCAGGTCGATAGATCTTCTCAATTGGAATATCTCTTATATGGATAATACACATTCCAGTTGACCGAGCCTAATTCTAATTGTTTTGTTCCGAAGCAAAGATATCAACGGAGGCCGGTTCGTCCTATTCAGCACGACCAGGAGGCACTGGATTCTCTTTCGGATAGGCCCTCCCTGAAAGGAGAAGGAAGCCTGGAATGCCAACATATCTAATTCACCCGACACGATAGTACCCATTTTGGGAACGTCCAGTGCCAAAGTCACTGAATGGGTAAGTCGTCAATCCCTAACCTAAAACTGACTATGTAATGTACTTTATCTGCTAGGTTACGGGCGGGCATTTTACCAGAAGTTTCTATCGTATCAATCTACCCTGTGTGATTCCTGTTGAAGCATATACTCGGGGGTGGGTGCAGGGTGGACGATTTCAAAACGGGCTCCTCCATTCATTAGATAGAGAAGATCGCCAAGATTTCGTGATCCGCTGCCGAACGCCGAACCTATTCCAACAGCTCGGACTCGGATCGTGGGGATCGCCGGAATACTTCCTATCAACAGATACTCGGTATATCAATATCGATTAGATCCGAGATCTGTTATTGAATTGCTCATTCAATG